TTCAAAATTCAATACCGTTACTGTATAAGTGGATCTCATTGTAAAAGACCTATTACTGGATAATTCATGGGTAGAGCCAAAAAGTTTGAACTGTACAAGTTATCAATAACATTCAGTAAATGAAGTAAAGGGCTCCGGTGTATAGAGAGGACCTCACCGTTTAAGAAATAACCATAGAAACGAAGGAACCCACTATTTCTTTATTCATCTATATTTAAGTTGAATTTACATTTCTTTTTTATTTGTTTGATACACCAACACAATTTCTTATTTTTTTGTCTTGTTTCAAGGCAAAATAAATGTCTAAAAAAAAGAAAAAATCGTGGTCGGGAAGGTTATAGTAGCAAAAGCCATTGGAATTTTTATTTTATACATTGGAAAATTACGTTTTGTTATTAATAGATCGATCAGGAAGGGAAAAAAGAATAACTCAAAGAAAGAAAATCAATTAGTTATTCATCAAAGTTTCATTTATTCAATGACTAGGGTTAAACGAGGATATATAGCTCGGAAACGTAGAAAAAAAAGTTGTTTATCCCGTCAAGGGGCTCATTCAAAACTTACTCGAACTATTGCTCAACAGAAAAGAAGGGCTTTGGTTTCGGCTCAGCGGGATAGAGATAGGAAAAAGAGAGATTTTCGTCGTTTGTGGATCACTCGGATAAATGCAGTAATTCGCAAAAAAGGGCTATACTCTAGTTCTAGTTATAGTAAATTTATAAATGATCTGCGCAAGAGACAATCGCTTCTTAATCGTAAAATACTTGCGCAAATAGCTATATTAAATAGTAATTGTCTTTATATGATTTGATTTCCAATGAGGTCATAAAAAAAGAAGATTGGAAAGAATCCATCCCCCAAAATTATTTAAATCAAGTTCCCCGGAGAATAAACTCCGGGAGGGTAGAGTAGAAATTAGTCTGATAAAATACAATCCATAAAAAAAATCAAAAAACCTATTCAAAAAAAAAAATTCCCCGATTTTTTATTATCCTACGACACAGCAATCAAATCTAGATTCTCATATTTTTTAAAACAAACCAGCAACCCATTTTTGAGTTAAGATTAGAATTTGTTTTTGATTCAATTATCAATTGTATAAAGACCTATTTTTTTCTAAAAAAACCTATTTTTTATTTTCGGTTCTAAAATTATCAGTTCTAGTAGTCGACTTGATTCTTTCAAATTTTTTATTTTCGGTTCTAAAATTATCAGTTCTAGTAGTCGACTTGATTCTTTCAAATTTTTTATTTTTGTTTCTAAATTTATCAGTTCTAGTAGTCGGCTTGGTTCTTTCAAATTTTTTATTTTTGTTTCTAAATTTATCAGTTCTAGTAGTCGGCTTGATTCTTTCAAATTTTTTGCGATTATTAATAAAAGGTAACAAAGATAAGATACGAGCTTTTTTTATAGCAAGAGTAATTAATCGTTGTTGTTTCAAGGTCAATCTAGTTACTCGCCTAGATAATATTTTTCCCCGGTCACTAATAAATTCACTAAGTAAATTCGTGTTTCTATAATCAATTGGATCCCCTGGTCGGATCGGGGACAAACGTCTACGAAAAGGTCGCTTGCGTTTAATAAGGAGTCGCTTAGATTTATTCATAGTTTGTTTAGTTTATTCCTTAATATAAAATATAATATACCGAAAATCCTATTTCGGTTGGACATAAAAAAAAATTCGAATTAAGAAATAGGATTTGGTTTGTTTATTTCTATTTTATATATTTATTTTAATTTTATATATTTATTTCTATATATATATTTTTATTTATAAAATTAAAATATATATCTAAAATAGAAATTTGATATTTCTATAATATTTATATAAATATATAATTTATTTATATAAAATAGAACGAAAATAGTTTTGTCCCCTTCCTTGAAAGAATGATAGGCAGACGTTCGGTTCGATCTATTTCTTTATCTCTCCATGAATTGTATGTCTGTAACAATAGGGACAGAATTTTCGCAATTCCAACCGACTAGGCGTATTGTGTCGATTCTTTTGAGTAATATATCTGGAAATGCCCCTTGATTCCTTATTAACACTCTTTCGAACACAACCGGTACATTCCAAAATAACTTTTACTCGGGCATCTTTACCCTCAGCCATCAACCTAACCTCCTTTGGATTTTTGATTCAAGCCACCTTTCTATTATTATTTTCGTCCCGAAGTGAAGAAGAAAGGAAAATCAAAAAATAGAAGTTTCTAACTCGAAATACAAATACAATTAGAAAGATTTCGTTGCAATCACAATCAATAGAGTAATTATAGTAAATAAATTTAAGAAATACTCCGTAATCAAAAGGTTTCTAACTATATTTCTAATCACAATATCTCATTTTAATAGCCTGTATGATACCTATTACCCTAGATTCACATTTTCGTTTCCACTCTCCCCCTTTTTTTAGAGATTTTCATTCGAACCGGATCCCAAGTTTTGATGAGGTTGAATCTACTTTTCGTCTTTCTCCCCTCGAATATTTTTATATTATTAAAATAAGGGGGGGATTAATCACAGATAGTTGATTCTATCTCTAATCTTCGTTACCCCCTTACCACGTCAAAAACTAGAATTAAAAAAAGGGGAATGTCAGCGCATCTGGGAAAAAACGATTGATTTCTATTAATAGACCGGCTAAAGCCCCAAACCATAGAGTACTTAGAACCGGTGCCACGGAAAGATATGTTTTTAGATCCCGCATTGAAAATCCTCCTTCGTTTTTTTTCTTTAATGTAATATATAAAAGAAAGGCAATACATATCTAATCTACGATCAGATGCATAGATAGTTTAAAGTTAAAAAAGACTACTTTTGTTTGTACACAAAATCCCTAAGCTAAGTCAAATTAAAATAAATGTACAACGATCCGGTAGATAAAATATTTTATTTTTTCAGAAAATAGAGTAGCATGCCCCTTCCTGCTGAGCATTCCCGAAAAGTATTTTTTAATTTACGACGGGTTTTTCATATATATCAAAATATTTTTATTATACCTTATATGATATGAGACCAAAAAGAGGAAATGGCAAGATAAATTATGTATATAGGAAATAGCGATGTGGAAAACAAGACAAGGATTCTTTACAATTACACTATAAAAACCAATTGAATTGAAAGGGATGTAGCGCAGCTTGGTAGCGCGTTTGTTTTGGGTACAAAATGTCACGGGTTCAAATCCCGTCATCCCTACCTAATTACTTTTCCTCTGAGAAGTAAGGAGGAATTTCATTTTAATTAAAATCGATTAAAAACAGAATTTCTCATTTTTTTTATCATACTCTATATGAAGTATATGCATGCAGGATGCAGATGTAGTTTTTTGTTACAAAAAGGTTTCTTTACAGTCTTATCTATTATGATAAGAAAGCGCTCTTAGTTCAGTTCGGTAGAACGTGGGTCTCCAAAACCCGATGTCGTAGGTTCAAATCCTACAGAGCGCGATTCCATTCTTGTTAGGTCGAATCGAATTAATTATCGAATTAGACTGAAATAACTGAGCAGTAATCTAGATTTGACCTCCTACTTTCTCTAATCTACAGGAGGTCAATTAAAAAAATATTTGTTAATTAATCTAATTAATCAAAAGCCCAACTGATCACCACGTCTGTATTGTAAATATGCGGTTACGAATAATCCAGCCAAAGTAATAGGAATTAGACCTAAGACAATTCCAAATAGAAAAACTTCAATCATTTCAATTCCTTTGAAAAAAAAAAAAGAAAAAGGTAATATCTATCTCTAAATATTAATCTGAATTGCCCATGAATCTCAATAACCAAAAATTATCAATTGACGCGATAAAGAGCTAAAAAATATATGGAATCCCACATAAAGATTTCTTGAGTTGTTCATTCGATTAACTTCAAATAAGTCCTATCTTACTCAGAACTATAAATAAAACGGAAGTTATAATTAAAGTCAATAGTAAAAAACGCAAAAAATTAATTATCCTAGTTATAGTAGGTATATTAAGCATGAAGGAACTAAATTAAATATGTTCTTTTTTTTTTTTTTAATTAAACTAAACTAAATTTGTGTATATCAAGGTACTTGCCTAAGTTTCCATTTTGAAAGATCGGGGGGAGAATAAGTAAAAATATGAATTCTAAAGAAGGAGTTCAATTGAAAGTTTTTGATTTATCAATTATTAACTATTAGATTATAGATTTCACTAACAAAGATAAAGTAAGAGCGGTAGAAAAAAAAACGAAAAAATGGAAGCAAAAGGGGGAAGAAAAGATAATAAGAAATGGCATCGAAGTATTTATTTTAGAATATATATATTTTTCGAATAAGTCAATAAACTCAAATTTATATTGTGATTGTGTTGTGAATCTTTTATTGAATCTTTCTAATTTATCTAACTGATTGGAATTTCAGATAAAACTTGTACCTAGTTGTATTACACAATACAACTTGTATATTTTGTAGATATATATTATTGTTATTATAGAATTATATTTCGAATTATTTTATATAATATTTTTATATTATTTAATTTTTGAATATTAGTTTTTTATTTTTTTCCATGGGGAGAGATGGCTGAGTGGACGAAAGCGTCGGATTGCTAATCCGTTGTACGATTCATTCGTACCGAGGGTTCGAATCCCTCTCTTTCCGTTTCCACTAATGACTTAATAGTTGATTTATCTTTCGAATTTTTTCAATCTTTTTGATTTTTTCAAAAAAATTACAAATTATATATAATTACAAATATCAAATAGAATTTTTTTCTATTTTTTTTTCATCTATTTTTATTTCTAATTTTATAAAATGAAAAATCAAGTAAAGAAACCCCCCTTTATTCTTCGCGTCCAGGATTGCGTCCTGGATCATTAGATAGAAATCCGAAAATGAAGAGAGAAACAAAGAATATCACTACTGTGTAAACAAAGAGTTTGAGAGTAAGCATTACACAATCTCCAAGATTATTATTATTTTTTTTTTTGAAAAAAGAGAATAGAGAATCTATTTTTATACCGCATATCCTATTTTGATACCGAAAACCAAAGAAGGTAGTTTTTAGAAATCGAAAAGAATTTTTTTTATACCCACCTGTGGAGGATCACAATAAGGTTTTTCATTCACGGAAAATCAAAATAGTTAGAATGGTAAAAGGAGGCGATCCGAATCGCGGTTATCCAAGAATTCTCATGTTTGAATCAAGAGTTCATACTGTAAGATTTGTCTGATCTTATCAATTATTAGTATTCGCATCATTTTTCTCGAAAAAATCATTCATTTTTCTAGGACAAGATGAAAGATTTCATCGAAAGCTTACAGCAGCTTGCCAAACAAAGGCTAAGAGAAAAAAGAGTACAGGTATGACTGGCATAAAATCTACGATTGGACTCAAAAAATCGTAGGCTTCAGGTAATTTGACTAAGAAAAAACTACTCGAATAAAGGGCAGAATTAAGACAGATCAAACTTAAGATATTAAGCATAACAGACATTTTGTTTTTAAGATAATTGTATTTTGATTGAGTTCTTCATAGAAGGAAAAAATGAAGAAAAAAAAAAAAGAAAGATCAAAAATCCTTCTTTTTTTTTTTGAACTTACTCACTCAACCAAAAAACTTTCCATTCTCTTTTGAGAATAGAAAAAATTCTACTTTCATACAATATCTTAATGTAATTATATGTAATGATCAATAAATTCAGGATAATTCTATATCTACATGCGTCAAAATACTAACAATAGAATCTAATTTTTTCTTTAGCTATTTTGGCTGGAATTGACGAACAATCAATAACAACATTAGTATTTATTAGTGTCGAATAGAAATCAAAGTGGGGCGTGGCCAAGTGGTAAGGCGTCGGGTTTTGGTCCCGCTATTCGAAGGTTCGAATCCTTCCGTCCCAGGGTAAGGGCATGTGTAATTCTAGTAAATAATTCAAATTGTATTTTTCCGTTTCTAAAGTGTAATATTGGATAGAATTTGATTCTTTCCGCTAATTATTCTAACCAAAATGAATCTTATCTTTTTTTAAATTTCACAAATTCACAAAAAGGGATGATAAGTGTTCAAATGCCGCGCAGATACAACTGAATCTGTTGGGGATTTAGGCAAGATGGGGTTATAGATTACACGAATTTGAATTCCAAAAAAAGGGGGTGTCATATACCCGGCCCTCATATTCATATAGAATAGAAGGAAGTTTGTTATTTTTTTATTCATTCCGGGAAAAGAAATTGTATTTTTCCAATCGATTTTTTAATTTTTATTGTTTTTATTGGATGTAAAACAAATTGGAATTTTTTTTCATTATTGAAATTGAAAAAAAAAAAATGAAAAATAACTTAATATATATTCTAAATCTTATGTGCCGACTGTCCTAACTGAACTAATGACTATTCATGATTCTATAACTTAATCAACCGCATAGCGGTTCCAAATTCGAGGAATGTTATGGTAAAACTTCGTTTGAAACGATGTGGTAGAAAGCAACGTGCGACTTGAAGGACATGATCTGTTGTGGATTCTTATATCCACCATTCTATAATCTAATTAAGGGATGCTCTTGACTCGACATCCTTTGTTCTCCTCCACTCGAACCCGCATTTTTTGTTGGGGTATGATGGAAATAGTACATGATGGAGCTCGAGTAGAAAGTATTGATTCATTTCTTAAGGGGAAAGGGTCTAGGGTTAATGTTAATCAATAAGTTGGAACAACTTCGTAAGTATATCTTTGACAGAGATACCGAAAGGACCCCAATCAGGCAAGTTTCAAATCTTAAAGGAAATTTTGTTGGGATTGATAAAACCTTTTCGATAAAAATTATATATATCGTGTGGGAATCCGCCGTTCATATGATTCTTTGATAGAAAGAAATAACAAAAAGGTATGTTGCTATCATTTTTGAAAGGATTAAAAATCAACGAAGTAAGGTCTAAACCTAATGATTCAAAACAAAGATAAAAGATTCCGGAACAAGGAAACATCCTTTTATTTTCTATTTTCATATTGGATTGTCGCACCAATTAACAATTGGATTTGAATCAGAATGCAGAATTCAAATCGATTCTAAATGAGACAAAAAAGGGTATTCGAGACTGCTCAATAAATGAAATGCCAAAGGATTTTTTTTTTGGCTATTTGAAAGTTATTTAACTTGAGTTATGAGTATACAAATGATTTTCTTTTTTTAGGAAAGAAAAAGGACTTAATTCTTCATTTAATTCATTTGATGATTTTATGGACTTTTTTGATTTGCCATTCTAATACATAACTTCGAATCATTTTTCTCGAGCCGTACGAGGAGAAAACTTCCTATACGTTTCCAAGGGGGGTTGCTGTTGATCTAATCTATCCCAATGAGCCGTCTATCGAATCGTTGCAATTGATGTTCGGTCCAGAAGAGAGGGAAGAGATCTGCGAAAAGTGGGTTTTTATGATCCAATAAGGAATCAAACTTATTTAAACGTTCCTGCTATTCTATATTTTCTTGAAAAAGGCGCTCAACCTACGGAAACCGTTTATGATAT